CAATTATAACAAGTCACACACTCATATTCCGGAACTACCGAAACAACGAAATTCCGCGGTCGAACTACCAGAATGGTCCAGAAATCCGAGTCCTAAGTGATTCATTTTTGATTCAAAAGCTAGGACTTCGTTGTTCTTGTGGGCCTAACTCATTGAAATTCCATCCAGTAAAACGGAAGAATTATAAATCTCCAAAATAATAGATAGGAATATCGCAAATAGAGCCATTGCGACACCCATTAAGGGGGTAGTTCCCCATCCAGGAGCTACTTTACCATATTCCGAATTCAATGGTTTCAATAAATCCCCTGTAAGAGTTCTTCTTGGCCCAGATCTAGAACTGTCCTCAACGGTTTGTGTAACCATAAATCCTATTGCATTGGTTGAGATCTGTTGACTTTGTATACTATTCCGTTGTAAATAAACGATCTTGTCGTAACGTAGATCCACCATATCGTGGTCTTGAAATTTTCTAATAATGGAAACAGCAACCTTAGTCGCCATCTCTATATCCGGTTCACTTGTAAGCTTTACTGGGTATGCCTTATATACCGCTTTTGGGCAGCCCTCTCAACAACTAAGAGATCCGTTCGAGGAACACGGAGACTAGTTGAAATGATGAACCTCCCCTATTAGTTGGGAGGCTCATTACTTCAATTGAGATAATGAAAAATCATTTCATCTTTTTAGTCGAAATCCTAGGCGGGTCTCTAAAAAAGATAGCGAAAAAAATTATCCCTAGAGTCGAAATTAACAGGAATGTATAAACCAATGCTTCCATAGATTCGATCGTGGTTTACAATTATAGCTTCCACACCTGTGCATTTGGGATCATTTCCCAGACAAGGAAAGGGTCATATTTAAAGAAAAGCAATAATGAAAATAAAAATTTCTCCGGTACCCCGCCTATACCTATGCTAAATAAAAAAAATAGAGGCGAATGATACCAGACCAGAACAACGTTGTATCAAACTACTTGTCTCCTTGTAGTTGGATCTCCAAGTTTTTGGAATGCCCCAAATTCGACTTGAGCATCCAAATCTGGGTCAATCCCAGCAAAAACATCTCTGAACAAGGTTCTAGCACCGTGCCAAATGTGTCCGAAAAAGAAGAGCAAAGCAAACGAAGCATGTCCAAAAGTGAACCAACCCCTTGGACTGCTACGAAAAACGCCATCTGATTTCAAAGTAGCACGATCTAATTCCAAAATTTCCCCCAATTGCGCACGTCTAGCATATTTTTTCACAGTAGCGGGATCACTATAGCTGATTCCATTGAGTTCGCCACCATAGAACTCAACAGTTACGCCTACTTGTTCGACACTATATTTGGATTCTGCCCTTCTAAAAGGAACATCGGCTCGCACAATTCCGTCTCCGTCTACCAAAACGACTGGAAATGTTTCAAAAAAAGTAGGCATACGGCGTACAAAAAGCTCATGCCCCTCTTTATCTCTAAAGACGGGGTGCCCTAACCACCCAACAGCTATTCCATCCCCGTTGTCCATTGAGCCTGCTCGGAATAATCCCCCTTTCGCCGGATTATTACCGATGTAATCATAAAAAGCTAATTTTTCGGGAACTTTAGACCAAGCTTCTGATAAACTCAGATTTTCGGCTAGTCCGGTGCCAACTCTTCGATATATTTCTTGCTGGAAGTACCCCTGATCCCATTGATAACGGGTGGGCCCAAATAATTCGATGGGGGTAGTTGCTGAACCATACCACATAGTTCCAGCAACTACAAAAGCTGCAAAAAAGACAGCAGCGATACTACTGGAAAGGACAGTTTCAATATTACCCATACGTAATCCTTTGTATAGTCGTTGGGGCGGGCGGACACTAAGATGGAATAGGCCCGCTAATATGCCCAATGTCCCCGCTGCAATATGATGGGAGGCTATTCCCCCCGGAACAAAAGGATCAAAACCTTCTGCCCCCCACGCTGGATTTACAGGTTGTACTTTTCCGGTTAGGCCATAGGGGTCGGACACCCATATTCCAGGACCATACAAGCCTGTTACATGAAATGCACCAAAACCAAAGCAAGCCAACCCTGAGAGAAATAAATGAATTCCAAAGATCTTGGGCAAATCCAAGGAGGGTTTTCCCGTACGTTCATCACAGAAGATTTCTAGGTCCCAATACACCCAATGCCAGATGGCTGCTAAGAAGCACAAGCCGGAAAACACAATATGTGCCCCGGCCACACCTTCGTAACTCCAAATACCCGGATTCGCTACAGTTCCTCCTGTGATACTCCAACCACCCCATGAATTGGTTATTCCTAAACGAGTCATGAAGGGTATAACGAACATACCCTGTCTCCACATTGGATCAAGAACGGGGTCAGAGGGATCAAAAACCGCTAATTCATATAGGGCCATCGAGCCGGCCCAACCAGCAACTAGAGCTGTATGCATTATATGGACAGAAAGTAAGCGACCGGGATCATTCAATACGACGGTATGAACACGATACCAAGGCAAACCCATGGAAATACCCCTTTTTTATCAAAGATAAATGGACACTATGTGACTTTATCGCATTGGAAAAGACTATGCTATGGCCCTCTGCCTTTCAGTGGATTATCTCGAGGCAAGGGTTAATATTTATTCCCTTCCATTGGAAATAATTGAACAATTCAATTCTGTTCGTAGGAACAAAGAGAAACAAATCTATTCTATACCCGATAAGTACCAATACGCAATGGGGGGGGTTGGTCCCATTTTTTTTTTGAGCAAATGCATAGAGACTTGTTCATCATTCGAATGACCCATTCGTAATAATTTTTTTTTCCGTTATTCATTCTGTCTTCCTCCATGAACCCTCCAATCTATGGATAAAATCCAATAAACGTTTTTAAAAATAAATGAAAATATTAGGAAGGTGAGAAAGCCATTGTTACGTTTCCACATCAAAGTAAAATATAGTACTTAGTGCTTTTTTTTTTAACTTAATGCCCATTGGTGTTCCAAAAGTGCCTTTTCGGAATCCTGGAGAGGAAGATGCAGTTTGGGTTGACGTATAGTGCGACTTGTCAGACATATTGGGTCATATGGGATTTCCCCGTTCTCTCCCCCGATCGAGATACCCCCTGTTTTGCCCAAGAAAGATTGATTGAATCGTTAATAATAATAATAATTCTAATTCGAATTCGGAGCGTGAAGCGCAATTAGATCAATTTTTTTGTTGGTTTGGGGATCAAAATTATATCAATTAATCCGTATTATCAACTAGAATAATTTATGGTTAGGTTGGACCAATAAGAAGTATCCAGGCTCCGTTCAGGAAATACCAAATTGGGAATCTACGGATAATTACCGCTTGTATCATAACGGATTCTTATTATATTTATACCATAACATAATGTATAATATAAGTGATCTTAAACTGCCAATCAATAAAGTAATATGATGAATACATCAAATATTTGGTATTGGTGGAAGGCATGAAACCGGCCGAATTGAAAAAAAAAAAAGTCGTAGCAAAAGCAAAAAGAAGTGGTACTGGGATTATTTGTACTATATGTGCAAATAGAATTCGGGCAGATTTTTACCCGGAGTAGAGCATAAACCTAAAAGAATTGAGGAGGCCCGTTTAGGAACAAGAAAATAACATCGTGATTCGAATCTCGATGAAACCAATACATCAATGAGAGGTTAGTTCGATAAGTTCAATGAATTCTTTTTTTTTTTTATTATAGGTTCAAATTCTTATAGGTTAAAGGGAAGCGATTCAAAACTCATGTTTCTTAAAAATGAAAGAAAAAGCCTCTTCGTTTAGTTAGGAAAAAACTTTTTTTTTACGAAAAAACAAAAACAAAGAGGGCTGGAATCGACACATTGATTCTTTTTTTTTTTTCGTTTCGCCATTTTTTGAACCGTATGCATCTAAAGGCGCGTGTGCGGTTCCGAAGGAAATTTTGTCCTAATCAACCGACTTCATCGAGAAAGATTACTTTTTTTAGGGCAAGAGATTGATAGCGAGATCTCAAATCAAATTGTAGGTCTCATGATATATCTCAGTATAGAGGATGCGACCAGGGATCTTTATTTGTTTATAAACTCTCCCGGCGGGTGGGTAATCCCCGGAATAGCTATTTATGACACTATGCAATTTGTGTCACCAGATGTACATACAATATGCATGGGATTAGCCGCTTCAATGGGATCTTTTATCCTGGTCGGAGGAGAAATTACCAAACGTCTAGCATTCCCTCACGCTTGGCGCCAATGAGTTTTTTTTTTATTTGAGAGAAAACATAAGACTATGCCTTCGCTATATGGAATATAAATAATAAGTAATAATAGCATGGCACCTCGAACTCGATATTAACAAACCATTATTTCATTTTTTTTCCATAACATGAGATTCTGTATCGAGATAGTAGTATGAAACAAAGGTTATTTCCCGATTTCATCTTATGTATCGGAGGTCTGTTTCAGCGTCACAAACAAATCCTTTTTTGCTTCTACACCAGAAGTCTCTTTCCGATATTTAGGTTATGAAAGAGTACGAAATAAAATAAAAAAAAAAATTTTACTTATTTGATCCGATCAGAAAGATACTTTGGGATTGCAGAATCACAGAACAGACGAGATAAAATAAATATATAAAGCAACGGAACCATCATAGTATTTTTGGCTCCTCCGAAAGGAAGGATGGTAAATGGAGCATTCAACGATCTGGATCTGATGGATCTTATTTGTCTCTTTCTTCAATGGAAGGGAAAAGTAAATTCCATTTAGGAGCCGTATGCAATGCACAAAAAAATATGCCTGTACGGTTGTTCAATTCTATCTTTTTCCTCTTGCTTGTTATTCTTTATCCTACCCCTTCATGCGATCGCGCGAGATAGGGGAACCATTCATTATGTTATTATATCGCCAGGGTTATGATCCACCAACCTGCTAGCTCTTTTTATGAGGCATCAACAGGAGAATTTATCCTGGAAGCGGAAGAACTACTAAGACTACGCGAAACCCTCACAAGGGTTTATGTACAAAGAACGGGAAAACCCTTATGGGTTATATCCGAAGACATGGAAAGGGATGTTTTTATGTCAGCAACAGAAGCCCAAGCTCATGGCATTGTTGATCTTGTAGCGATCGAAAATAACGGGGGTTTCGCATAAAAATCCTAGATTCTATCTCGAACCATAATTAGAATGATCCGTAAGTTCATATTTTATGTTCTTACCCAGGTAAAAAATGAAGAAGTAATTCATCATGATCGGGTTAGGATCGATCTAAACCAGCTTTTGGATACGATGCAGCATGCCAACTATTAAACAACTTATTAGAAATACAAGACAGCCAATCCGAAATGTTACGAAATCCCCTGCTCTTCGAGGATGTCCTCAGCGTCGAGGAATATGTACTAGGGTGTATGTGCGACGCGTTCAGATCATGGGCTGGAACAAATGAGACAATTTTTCCAGTATCAATGACCAGTACCAACGAATAGGATGGAATGGACGAACTCCATTCACTATCTAAAAATAGTGATCTATCATATACCTATATTGTGTTATTGTGTATGGTATGGAATTTATGGTTTCCATTGGTGCAAATCCAATCACCTCAATTTGAGATGAAAAGAAATTCCCCATTGGTAGCAAGTGGTATCCATTAAGCGGGGAAATTTTATTTTAAAAACAGAAGAATTCTGTTCCTACTCTTGCAAGAACGGACTAACAGGGTCAGCTACCTAGCCAACCTTCACAACTAAATGCCGTCACTGTATGGATAGATCTCGTTGTGAAAAGACCTATTACTGTATAATTCATGGGTAGAGCCAAAGAGTGTGAACTGTACAAGTTACCAAAACATTGATTAAATGAGTAAGGGGCTCCGGTGTATAGAGAGGACCTCACCGTTTAAGAAGTAACCATAGAAACGATGGAAGCCACTATTTCTATTTTTTTTTTTTTTTTTTTATCCATTTACTACGTATTTATTACTATTTATTTGATACTTAATATCGGTCAAATTTTATATTTTATTTTGGGGCGAAATGCAAATGCCTGGAAGAAATAAAAAATCGTGGTTGGGAAGGTCATAGTAGCAAAAGCCATTGGAATTTTTTTTTTATACATCGGAAGAATCCGTTTTGTTATTAATTAAACTAGAAGAGGGGAAAAGAATGACTGAAAGAAAAGAAATCAATTAGTTATTCATCAAAGTTTTATTTGATTCAATGACCAGAGTTAGACGAGGATATATAGCTCGGAGACGTCGATCAAAAATGCGTTTATTTGCATCAACCTTTCGAGGGGCTCATTCAAGACTTACTCGAACTATTATGCAACAGAAAATGCGAGCTTTGGTTTCTACTCATCGGGATAGAGGCCGGCAAAAGAGAGATTTTCGTCGTTTGTGGATCACTCGGATAAACGCGGTAACCCGCGAGGATAGGGTATCCTATAGTTATAGTAGATTAATACACGATCTGCGCAAGAGACAGTTGCTTCTTAACCGTAAAATACTTGCACAAATAGCTATATCAAATAAGAATAGTCTTTACATGATTTCTAATGAAATCCTCAAATAAGGAGATTTAAGGAATTCGACGGAATGATTTAAACGGAGTTCCCCGGAGAATGAACTCCGGGAAGATAGAATAGAAATTCATATGATAACAGTAGGAATGAATAAACACGCTTCAATAATAAAAAAAAGATTTCTCCTCCCCCCCCCCCCCTTTTTTTTTTATTTTTTTCTTATGACGCGACAATCTAATCTCTCGGCTTTTCCAACAAAACATCAATCGGAGTTTGAGTTCCAATTAGAGTTTTTATTCAATTCGGGTGGTGGGTCTACTTATTTCTGTTTCTAGGGCCGGTAGTTCTAGGGAACGACTCGGCTCTCTCAAATTGTTTCTCATTATTAAGAAAAGGTAATGAAGATAAAATGCGAGCTTGTTTTATAGCGATAGTAATTAATCTTTGTTGTTTCAAAGTCAATCTGTTCACTCTTCTAGATAATATTTTTCCTTGTTCACTAATAAATTGACTAATTAAGCTCATGTTTCTATAATCAATTCGATCCCCCGATCCAATTGGGGGCAAACGCCTACGAAAAGATCGCTTGGATTTACGAAAGGGTCGCTTGGATTTATCCATGGTTTATTTCTTATCTCTAAAATCCTAGTTTATTTCTTCATTCATTTCGGATCCGACCGAAAGAGGACTTGATTTGTTTATTTTATATTAAATTATTTATTAATAATATATATATATGTTTATTTTCATTTTTTTAAATATTTATTTAAATATTAATATTAAATTCATTATATTATTAATTATTAATTATATTAATATTAATTTTTTATTAATTATATTAATTTTTTATTAATTATATTAATATTAATTTTTTTTAATTTAAATTTCTTATTTATTTAGCTTCTTCCTGTTACTTGGAAAAGGGGCACTGATGTTCTGCTCAATCTATTTCTTTATCTCCCCATGAATCGTATGCTTGTAACAATAAGGACAGAA